CATGACTGTTTGATAAAATGTGGAGGAAAGCGAGGAAAATGGCCGATACTACTGGAAGGATTCCTCTTTGGCTGATAGGTACTGTAACTGGTATTCCTGTGATCGGTTCAATAGGTATTTTCTTTTATGGTTCATATTCCGGGTTGGGTTCATCTCTGTAGTAATTGGATGAACTGAATTGTCGACATGAAAGAGTAAGAGCTCCGGGGGACCTCGCCCCTCCTTRGTCTGGCTGTGGGGGGGTAGGGTGGGGCCCCGGAGCTCTTACTCTTAAAACGTGGCTTTGATCTATTCCATTTAATCTATTCCATAATATACAAATGGGAAAGTGATCCAGTTAACATAATCAACTACTATATTCATGGACATGGAAATGACAAAACAGAGATCCCTAAATCTAGATGTTTCAAATCACCCTATTCTTTTGTTCTTATGATGTTTTTGAGGACTCGAACCTATTGATTAATTCAGAGTCTCTGTCATTCCTATTATTTTTTATATGATATGTATTTATACAGAAAAGACATCTCGCAAATCATCTATATACTAAATTAATAGAACTAGAACCTTACTCTATAATATAAAAAACTATAAAAGAGAAAATCAAATTCGTTTATCCCCAACCTTACTTGTACTCTTTTGTATTTGATTTAGATGCCTATTTATTGTCTATTACTAGGATACTAGGATGGGGGGATACAAGTAATGAATTTCAGACATCCTACGAAAACAGTATAATATAAAAAAAAGAAAGCAAAGGGTCTTACAGAGTTTGTTGATCATACATACATAATTATATGGATCAACAATAATTCGGCACTTTTTACCAACTCAATATTGTGTTAAGGAATCCCCGGACCTAGAAATTCATTTCGTACAATTGAACCTTTTCAAACTGTTTCTTTTTAAGAACCAAAAAGATTTGTGCCAAAATAACAGATGCCAAGAAGAACAAAAGACCTTGGACACGTAATGGGTCTTGAAGCACTATTTCTGCATCCCCCTGACCAAACCCTCCCACATTAGGATTGCTTGTTAATGGTTGATCAAGTTTGATGGATTCCCCCTCCGAAACAAGAAGTTCTGGTCCTGGAGGTATAATATCGACCGTTTGATGTCCATCCGATGCATCAACTATGGTTATTTCATATCCTCCCTTTTCTTTACGTACTATTCTGCTTACTATTCCTGCGGATGTAGCATTATAGACTGTATTGTTACTCTTGTTCCCGTTAGGATAAATCTGACCCCTTCCTCTATTCCCACCTACATATATGGGATATTTTAAGAAGTGAACGTCTTTCTTCGTAGCAGGGTCGGGCGAAAGAATGGGAAAGACAATTTCACTATATTTCTGACCGGGAACGGGACCTATTACAAGAATATTCTTTTTATTGGGACGATAATTCTGAAAGGATAGATTTCCCGTCCTTTCTTTCACCTCAGGAGAAATACGATCAGAGGGAGCTAATTCGAATCCCTCGGGTAAAATAAGAACAGCTCCCACATTCAAAGCCCCCTTTTTACCATTAGCAAGAACTTGTTTCAGTTGCATATCATAAGGGATTCGAACAACTGCTTCAAATACAGTATCAGGAAGCACAGCTTGCGGAACTTCAATATCCACGGGCTTATTAGCTAAATGGCAATTAGCACATACGATTCGTCCAGTTGCTTCTCGTGGATTTTCATAACCCTGCTGCGCAAAAATGGGATATGCATTTGAAATAGATGCCCAAGTTATTACATATATCATGATCGATACAGAAATGGCTCGAGTCATCTGTTCCTTTACCCTCAAAAAAGTATTTCTATTGTACATGGTCCAATTATTGATCCAGGAATTTCTACAATAAATTAGAAAGGTAGCTAGCTGGTATAGTTCCCTATCCACGAGTCTGTCATTGTACTGGAATAATTGTACTAGAATATAGGACGAATACCTCGGACGGGTAGAAGTATAAAGAATAAGTAAGATTGAAAATACTTTCTTTATTCACGAAGAAACATTCTTAATTGATTGATATCGGGGGATCAAATGAATTCTTCATTCATTCATTGAATGATAAATGACTACAAGTGAGGGAGATACACGATTTAAATAATGGAAGATCCAGTATTTCACAATTGTATCTAGAATAACTGGAAAAGTAGAAACAAGACCAGATATAATTTGATCGTTATGAGCCAATCCAAAATCGCTGTAGACCGAACCAATCATAAGTTCCCAACCATGGGTCGAGTGAAAGCCGATCCATAAATCAGTAACTAAAAGAATCAAAAAAGCTTTTATTGTGTCGCTTAAGTTATAGAGGAATTCTTGAACCCAAGAATTAAGAATGACAAGTTCTTCATTACTCAGAAAAAAATAACCACTTAGAATAGCGAAACATATTATATTTGTCGAGAAATGCAAAAGAATATGGAGATAATATTCATTGTGTGTTTTGACCAATTGTACCGTTTCCTCGTGTATTCCTATGCGAAGTTTTTGTATATGTATTTCTGGGTACTCTATTATTTCGTCCAACAGGGAAAGTTCTTCTAATTCTATAAATCTTTCTAAAAGATTTTTCTCTTGAATATCATTCAAAAAAATCTCAGATTGACGGGTATCCCACCAACTAGTAACCCAAGGTTCCAGACTTTTATTAAATGAGAGAGAAACCCACCAGGGCAAAAATACTATAACTACAATATAGGAGAGGGAGTTTAATGTTTTCTTTTTTTTCATTTTTGTGAAGCACGAATTCTATAACAAGATATCGAACCTATGAATCTATATCCTATTTTTGTGTAATAATTTAGTCCTTGGATTTGGATTTAGAAAGAATATAGAAATATAATAGGGCCTTTTTCCTTTTGTATGAAAAAATAAAAATTATAAGTAAATATGATTCCAAGAGATATCTCAATTAGGTAACCTTGAACTAATTTAATCTTCATTTGTTCCTTTACCTCGATGAATACTCGAAAAACCTACTTGAAGTAACGAATATTATTTGGATTTCGGAACAAAAAAAGAAAACCCAATCCCCCCCGCGGATCAATTAATTATTGCGAAATGTTTCACCGCCTAACTACAGTCCCGGAATAACATATCAATTCTGAGTCTTGGGTCTAAAAAGATGAATTCCGTATTACGAACTAAATTAAATGTTCGGATATATTTGCTGAATGCATACTTAATTAGACGTTTGATTTACTAGTATAATGGAATTGAACCCCATACGCACACAAAAATTTGTAATATACCATTTTTTTATAGTTTTGTTGTTCCGTATACTTTCTCCCCATTTTTTTTCTATGTGTATGTAGGTCGCCTCGTAACGGGACGGAGAAATTTCATCAAATATGTTTTGTTCGAATGAATATTCTGAAGAAACTTCAGTTGTATTAAAAAAAATTAGCAAGTTCCTTTCCTCATGCTGAGAAAAAATGCATTCTTCGGTTCATTTCAAAATACTTCAATTGGTACTCGCAAGAAATAAGCCAATTCGGCAGCCTTTTGTTCAATTTCTCGTGGAGTAAAATCCTTATCAGTATGGGTTAAGGGAATGTCTCCTTGGCCTCTTACTTCCATATAAAGGACACGACGGGGATAAAGACCCTCTTTAACCTCCATTCTGATAGATTGGATATCCCCCATAAGGAAACGGAGGAAAATGCGACGATTTCTCCCAGGAAATCCCCAACGAAAAATACACACTATTCCTTCTTTTCTATCAAATCGGTCATAACCACTACCTACATTCCACAAAATTGTGCACCACAAATAGGAACTAATGAATAAACCTGCGATCCCATAGAAAGACATCACGATCCCTTGTGGAAAAAAAACGATTTCCTGAGAAGGAAATACAGATAGTAAATTTCTACCAAGATAACTTGAAGTTCCAATCACTAAGAATCCCAATGAACCAAAAAAAAGGATACAGGCCCAATAAAAATTACTTGTTTTTCGAGACCCCGTTATAAGTTCTATCCATATATGTTCTGATCGCCAGTTCATACTATACTAGATCCAGTTGCATTCGATTGGAATTGAGAGAATAACCCAAATGAATTTGACTTTATTCTTCTTGATCCCGAAGTAACTCTCATCAACTAGTACTATTTTGATGGGAACCATTAGGAGTAATTGGTTAGATACATTGACTTTCTATTTTAAATACTCGCTGATCTTTTTTTAACCAGCCATACCCACATTGCATGGACATGCATTTATACAGATATCATGTATCCGTATGCATAAGAGTTCTTTTATTTGTGTTCAGAAAGAGCCGCGCATCGTTCCATATTACATACACTAAATAAATATCTGTATTATGATCTAGTGTTAAAAAAAAATTGATGAGATTTGGTTTGGTCCCATCAGATCTAGACAATCTTATTTTTTTGGACATAAAGAAATAAAGAAGCCATTGCAACTGCCGGAAATACTAGGCCCACAAAAGGCACAAAAATGGAGGGTAAGTTAAGATCTGCCATAGAATAGTTTCCCCTGATTTGAATTTAATATTTATACCTATTATATTATAAAGATATCTTATGATACGTATATCTATTATAAATATAAAAAATAATATTAATTAGTTAATAAGTGCAAGGAATGTAAAACTAAATTAAGTATATCCTTTTGCCTTTCTACATGAATATGTATCATATCCAATTTCATTTATTGTTCTTCCCCCGCCCTTATCTTCTAATATATAATAATATATAAAGAGTATTTAAGGAGTTTTTTTATTAAAGAGTTTATTTTATTATGAGTTCACGACTTTAGATTTTTTATCATTTAAGTAATCTGATCCGACAAGGGGGTTTTCTTTCCATAGTAAAAAGTAGGGTTCTCGGTAGATATAGAAATAACTTCTTCCTATTCTATATATCTTCTATATTTCGATATTTGATATGATTAGTTATATAATATAACTATATCTTAGTTATATTATATTATGTTTATTTCATCCATTCTTGGTATATATTTCAATTTCATTATTGTCTATATTAATATATAAAAATAAAAAGGGTCGGAGAAAATTCTTTTGATTTTCTTTTCCCCAATTCTTCAAAAGGAGAAATTTACTCTTTTATTCGGCCAATAAAGGGTTCCTGATTACTAATTATGAATAGAGGTAGGATAAAAGGTAGATCTGGAGGAAAAGAGAGAAATAATTATCCGAAACTTCTGACTCGTACTACAATATTACAAGTAGAACTTATGTCACCAAAGAAAACACTACTCTTCGTAAGTTTTTTTTTTATTACAATGAAAAATATAGAAATACTTGTTCGCTACAAGACAAATAATTGAATGTAGTGCTATACTTTAATTTTCATTTGTTGAATTTTGATTCAAAGGAAAGAAACCGTGGAGTTGAAATAACTCACTCAGAACGCCTTTTAAAGGATTACGCGGTACGATGGGGTCGAATAAGCCCTTCTGGAATAAATACTCAGCCACTTGTGAACCCTCGGGTACTGTCTTATTCAATGTTTGTTCAATTACTCTTTTACCCGCGAATGCAATATAAGCATTTGGTTCAGCAATAATAACATCTCCCAACATACCAAAACTTGCCGTTACTCCACCGGTTGTAGGAGATGTAAGAATTGATACATAGAATAACTTTTTATTTAACTGATAATCATATGAAGCAGAAGAGATTTTAGCCATTTGCATCAAGCTCAAACTTCCTTCTTGCATTCGTGCTCCTCCCGAAGCACACACAATAATGACAGGCAGAGATCTATTAGTAGCATATTCGATCAAACGAGTAATTTTCTCGCCGACCGCGGACCCCATACTACCTCCCATGAACTGAAAATCCATAACCCCAATGGCTATCGGAATACCATTTAGTTGACCTATGCCTGTTTGAACAGCTTCAGTTAACCCTGTATTTCTTTGATAAGAATCTATACGATCTCTATAAGGCTCTTCTTCTGAATGAAATTCAATAGGGTCTATAGAGACGATATCTTCATCCATAGGATCCCAAGTGCCCGGATCAATCGAAAGTTCGATTCTATCTAAACTACTCATTTTCAAATGATATCCACACTGTTCACAAATATTCATTTTTGACCTAAAAAATTTTTTATAGTTTAATCCATAACAATTTTCGCATTGAACCCATAAATGTCTGTATTTTTTACTTATATCAATATCGATATCATTAGAGCCCTCTCTTATATTGAAATCGTTGCCATCACTATCTGTTTTTATATTAGAACTCTCGCTTTCACTACCACTTACACTTTCAGTACAAATAAAACGATAAAGATAACTGTCACTGTAATTGTCGGTACCGCCCGAAAGAGAACTATTAATACTGACTTCAAAACGAAGATAACTATCAATGCAACTATTAATGTGATTATTCCAACTAAATTTAGTATCATACATGTAAGGATAATAGTAGTGATTCTTACTTTTAGACTCACTATCCAAATAATTAGAAAAAAAACTTTCTAGTTCATTCAGAAAAGAACTATCATTGTCAATCTCAAAAATCTGATTTTCAATATCAAAATATACAGAATAACTGTCACCATTACTATCCCTAACTAAAAAAGTGTCATCAGAGATCAAACTCCAAATATTACTGATATCAAATAAACAATCAACATTACTAAAACTATAACTGTCACTATTACTCCAATTAGTAGTGTTTTCCCCCGTATCATTTAGAACGGATTCGTCGCTTCCACTGGTATGTCCAATAGCATCAGAAATACCCATTGATTTACTTAGCCCACACCTATGTTCTAATTTTTTGTTAAACAACATCGAATTAACCCACTCTTTTTCCATAGAGCCTTCCCGCCCCCTATTTGATGAAAATACAATAGATGAATAGTCATTCGATGAATAATCATTTGACTATTTTATTTCCTATCAGAATTAAGCATATGGATCCAATCATTAGGGTTGTTAACTAACAACGGGTGAGTATTGAATTAAAAGAAATGATTCTCCCTTTTTGTTTTGGGAATCCGGAGTATTACTTCGATCTATATATATATCGAATTTTTTCCTCAATTATATTATTATATTATAAGTATAAAGAAAGGTTTCTCTCTTATGTCATGTGCAAATTTCCAAGTCAAGGAAAAGAAATGGTTTTTCCTATAAAATAAATAAGGAGTTCATTATCATATAATTTTGTATCGTATAATAATAAATATGTTTCTATTGTAACATGGAACGAAAAAGACAATATACAGGATATTAAGTAGAAAGAGTCCTTCCCTGGCTTGATCTATGGCCTGAGACTGCGGAATATAAAATGATCCGCAAATCCCAAGTATCCATAGTATTAATTATGGATCTAATAATAAACAAATAATAAACAGTAGGAGTATGGGGTTGTTTAGTCTTCGATCTTGTATTCAGATTTTATATAATCTATATACTAAATATCACTAGTATATATTTTACTATATATTATTATTTTTATATATTATATTATATATAGTACATTTAGTTTAGTATACTCATTCTTTATTCTATGCAGTCGGCTCAATCCTTTTTTTTTTAAGGAAAAGATTGGGCCGAGTTTAATTGCAACAATTAGGAGAACAAACGGGAATTAGTGAATTCCGCGTGCTTATTTTTTATCTGGCTTATCTACCGGTTCGAATTCGAATTTGATCTCCTTCCATACTTCACAAGCGGCAGCTAGCTCAGGACTCCATTTAGAAGCTTCACGGATAATTTCATTACCTTTACTAGCAAGATCACGTCCCTCATTACGAGCTTGTACACATGCTTCTAAAGCCACTCGATTAGCTACTGCACCCGGTGCATTCCCCCAGGGATGTCCTAAAGTTCCCCCGCCGAACTGTAGTACAGAATCATCCCCAAAGATTTCGGTCAAGGCAGGCATATGCCAAACATGAATACCCCCGGAAGCCACGGGCAAAACACCTGGCATAGAGACCCAATCTTGGGTGAAAAAAATACCACGACTTCGGTCTTTTTCAATAAAATCATCACGTAATAAATCGACAAAACCTAAAGTCATCTCACGTTCCCCTTCCAGTTTACCTACTACTGTACCAGCATGAATATGATCTCCACCAGACATACGTAATGCTTTCGCTAGTACACGAAAATGCATACCATGATTTTTCTGTCTATCAATAACTGCATGCATTGCGCGGTGAATGTGAAGAAGTAGGCCGTTGTCGCGGCAATAATGAGCCAAGCTAGTATTTGCGGTGAATCCCCCGGTTAGATAGTCATGCATTACGATAGGAACTCCCAATTCTCTAGCAAATACGGCTCTTTTGATCATTTCTTCACACGTAGCCGCAGTCGCATTCAAGTAATGCCCTTTGATTTCGCCCGTTTCGGCTTGTGATTTAAAAATTGCTTCGGCACAAAATAAGAAACGATCTCTCCAACGCATAAATGGTTGGGAATTCACGTTTTCATCATCCTTGGTAAAATCAAGTCCACCACGTAGACATTCATAAACCGCCCTACCATAGTTCTTTGCGGATAATCCCAATTTTGGTTTAATGGTACATCCCAATAGGGGACGACCATACTTGTTCAATTTATCTCGTTCAACTTGGATGCCGTGGGGCGGGCCTTGGAAAGTTTTTGAATAAGCAGGGGGAATTCGTAGATCCTCTAGACGTAGAGCTCGTAAGGCTTTAAAACCAAATACATTACCCACAATGGAAGTAAACATGTTAGTAACAGAACCTTCTTCGAAAAGGTCTAAAGGATAAGCTACATAAGCAATATATTGATTCTCCTCCCCAAGAACTTTCTCGATGCCGTAGCATCGTCCTTTGTAACGATCAAGACTGGTAAGTCCATCAGTCCACACAGTTGTCCATGTACCAGTAGAAGATTCGGCAGCTACCGCAGCCCCTGCTTCCTCAGGCGGAACTCCGGGTTGAGGAGTTACTCGGAATGCTGCCAAGATATCAGTATCCTTGGTTTTGTAGTCAGGAGTATAATAAGTCAATTTGTAATCTTTAACACCGGCTTTGAATCCAACACTTGCTTTAGTCTCTGTTTGTGGTGACATAAGTCCCTCCCTACAACTCATGAATTAAGAATTCTCACAACAACAAGGTCTACTCGATATGGATTAGGCGTAAATGAATGAAATGAAACCTTTGACAAAAATCCTTCAAAAAAATATTCAACTAATATTAGCAACTAATTACAATGTTAAAATGGTTCATTATTAGACCATGTATTTGATTCGTCAAATACATTATTATTGTATACTCTTTGATATATATGACGCAACCCAATCCTTGTTTTGCAAGTTTATAATTGAACCCCTTCTTATTATTAATCTAATAAATAAATACTAAGAAAAATTCCCCCTTGACAGTGATATATGTTGTATATATATGTAAATCCTAGATGTAAAAATGGGCATAATTTACCCACGAAAAGGTGTAAAAAAATCGGCGGAAATTCATATGCAAAATAAGAACAATGGGTGGTGAGATCGAAATAATGAATCATAAATGGAGTTCGGGTTCGAATTCCATGTCTATCCATATTATCTATTATCCATAGATATAGACGGTATTTTGCATAATGATAAACACATTTACTCACAATTCTTATTTATCTACTTGATATGAAAAAAAAAGGATTGGTTGAGCTTGAAAATTTACTCATTGAATGAGTAAACGATTGAATTGAATTCGTTTGGGTAGTACCGACTAAATCGAATGCTAACTCCAGTTATTTCTTATTGAATTAATCGATCAACTTGCTATCGGACATTGATTTTCGATTCGGTACTCTTCCATCCAAAATTTTGACATATTTCACTTTAATTATGATTATGAGAATAAATCCTACTACTTCCGGTCCTGCGGTTTCTACACTCGAAGAAAAAAACCGAGGACGTATCGCTCAAATTATTGGTCCAGTACTGGATGTCGTTTTTCCCCCGGGCAGGATGCCTAATATTTATAACGCTTTGGTAGTTAAGGGTCGAGATACTGCGGG